TTACCGCGATGATTTTACTCAACAAATCACAAAGACATTGGAACAATATATTTAATTTTTGGTATCTGAGCTGCTATAGTTGGTACCGCTCTTAGAATCTTAATTCGAGCTGAACTTGGCCAACCAGGCTCATTGATTGGGGATGATCAAATTTACAATGTAATTGTTACAGCCCATGCATTCGTAATAATTTTTTTTATAGTAATACCTGTAATAATTGGAGGTTTTGGTAATTGATTAACCCCATTAATACTAGGAGCTCCAGACATGGCTTTCCCCCGTTTAAATAATATAAGATTTTGATTACTCCCCCCTTCCTTTCTTCTTCTTCTTAGTTCAGCCGCAGTTGAAAGAGGGGCAGGAACAGGATGAACAGTTTATCCTCCTTTAGCCTCAAATATTGCTCATGCAGGAGGATCAGTTGATCTAACAATCTTCTCCTTACACTTAGCAGGAATTTCCTCAATTTTAGGAGCTATTAATTTCATCACAACAATTATTAATATACGTACATCAGGCATAGTTCTAGAACGCATACCTTTATTTGTATGATCTGTCAAAATTACAGCAATTCTACTTCTTCTTTCCTTACCTGTTTTAGCTGGCGCTATCACAATACTTTTAACAGATCGAAATTTCAACACATCCTTCTTTGACCCAGCAGGCGGTGGTGACCCAGTTTTATACCAACACTTATTTTGATTTTTTGGTCACCCTGAAGTTTATATTCTTATCCTTCCAGGATTTGGAATAATTTCTCATATTATTAGCCATCAAACAGGAAAAAAAGAACCCTTTGGAACTTTAGGAATAATTTATGCTATACTAGCAATTGGAATTCTAGGATTCGTAGTTTGAGCCCATCATATATTCACAGTAGGCATAGATGTCGATACACGAGCTTATTTCACAGCAGCTACTATAATCATTGCTGTACCAACTGGTATTAAAATCTTTAGATGACTAGCTACTCTACATGGCTCTCAAATTTCTTATGAACCCCCTCTTTTATGAGCTTTAGGATTTGTATTCTTATTTACTATTGGAGGATTAACAGGAGTTGTTTTAGCAAACTCCTCTATTGACATTATTCTTCATGATACATATTACGTTGTAGCCCATTTTCACTATGTCCTATCAATAGGAGCAGTATTTGCAATTTTAGCAGGAGTAACCCACTGATTTCCACTTTTTTTTGGAACCCCTATAAATCCAAAATGATTAAAAATTCATTTTACAATTATATTTATTGGAGTTAACACCACCTTTTTCCCTCAACATTTTCTAGGATTAAGTGGTATACCACGACGATACTCAGACTACCCAGATGCCTTTATAACCTGAAACATCATCTCCTCTTTAGGCTCTCTATTGTCATTTATTGCTGTAATAGGATTCATCTTTATTATATGAGAATCTATAACTAGAAAACGACCTATCATCTTTTCTAATCATCTCCCTTCTTCAGCAGAATGACATCATAATATCCCTCCAGCAGATCATACATATAATCAACTAACAATATTAATTAAATAATTAATGGCAACCTGATCACATATTTTATTTCAAGATAGAGCTTCACCAACCATAGAACAAATAATTTTCTTTCATGATCATACTATAATTATTCTCACTTTAATTACAACCTTAGTAGGATACATAATAATAAATATCATATACAACTCATTTACTAACCGAGTCCTACTAGAAGGACAAGAAATTGAAACTTTTTGAACCATTATTCCAGCATTAATATTAATTTTTATTGCCCTCCCCTCACTTCGTCTCCTTTATTTAATAGATGAAATTAATAACCCAGCCTTAACAGTAAAAACAATTGGTCACCAATGATATTGATCCTACGAATATTCAGATTTCACTTCAATTGAATTTGACTCTTACATAACCCCTGACTCACTAAACTTATCATCATTCCGTTTACTTGATGTTGATAATCGTACTATTTTACCAATAAATACACAAATTCGAATTATAATTACAGCAGCTGATGTAATCCATGCATGAACAATTCCAGCTCTAGGAATAAAAATTGATGCAATTCCAGGACGTCTTAACCAAGCATCCACCATAATTAACCGCCCAGGTCTCTTCTTTGGCCAATGTTCAGAAATTTGTGGTGCTAATCACAGCTTTATACCAATTGTTATTGAAAGTGTTAGCACCAACACTTTTATTAAATGAATAAACTTAATTTCATAATCACTAAGTGACTGAAAAGAAAGTAATGGTCTCTTAAACCAAACTATAGTAATTATCGCCTACTCTTAGTGAAAAGATTAGTTAATCATTAACATTAGCATGTCAAGCTAAAATTACCAACAAAGGTATCTTTTAATACCACAAATAGCCCCTCTTAATTGAATAATTATAACAATTTTTTTTAATATTTCACTTTTAATTTCAATAACAATTTTATTTTGAAATTCTCTTTTTTCTCCTAAAAAACCTTTTTTTTCATCCAATTTTAATAAAATTTCATGAAAATGATAACAAATTTATTTTCCATTTTTGATCCTTCCACCTCTAATTCTTTATCTTTTAATGGATTAAGAACTAGTTTATTCATTTTATTTTCCTCTTGTATATATTGAATTATCCCTTCCCGCTATCAAATACTAATTTCAAAAATATTTTCAATCTTAAACAAAGAATTTTCCATTCTCTTATCAACCTCAAAAAAACCAGGAATAACCCTTTTACTAATTTCACTATTCTGATTTATTTTAATAAACAATTTTATAGGATTAATACCTTACATTTTTACATCCACCAGTCACATTATAATAACTTTATCCCTAGCCCTTCCAGCCTGAATAACAATTATAATCTTCGGTTGATTAAACAACACAAATCATATATTTTCACATTTAGTTCCTCAAGGAACCCCATCAACCCTTATAATTTTTATAGTTTGCATCGAAACCATTAGAAATTTAATTCGTCCAATTACCTTATCTATTCGATTAGCTGCTAATATAATTGCCGGTCACCTTCTAATTACACTTTTAAGAAACAGAGCAGTTATATCAAACATTATTCCAATTATATCCATTTCCCTATCCCAAACTATACTATTAATACTTGAAATAGCAGTAGCATTTATTCAAGCATACGTATTCGTAGTTCTTACATCTCTATACTCAACAGAAATTCACTAATGTCAAATCATACCCACCCATTCCATATAGTTGATCAAAGCCCTTGACCATTAACAGGGGCTCTTAGAGCACTTACCATAACAACAGGATTAATTAAATGATTCCATTTAATAAATCCAAGATTATTAATTTTAGGACTTATTATTATACTAATAACCATAATCCAATGATGACGAGACATCATCCGAGAAGCTACTTTTCAAGGAAATCACACCTCTAAAGTCATCTTAGGTTTACGCTGAGGCATAATTTTATTTATCATCTCAGAAATTTTATTCTTCATCTCATTTTTTTGAGCCTTTTTCCATAGAAGTTTATCCCCAAGAATTGAATTAGGTTCATCATGACCACCTACAGGAATTTACCCATTTAACCCTTTTCAAATTCCCTTACTTAATACCGCAATTTTACTTTCATCAGGAGTTACTATCACTTGAACCCATCATAGAATTATAGAAAATAATTATAAACAATCAACCCAAGCATTATTTCTAACAATCATTCTTGGTATTTATTTTACTACCCTCCAAGCTTGAGAATACTGAGAAGCCCCATTTTCTATTACTGACTCAGCCTACGGGACAACATTTTTCGTAGCTACAGGGTTTCATGGTCTTCATGTAATCATTGGTACCTCCTTCCTACTTATTTGTTTATTTCGACTTTCAAACTTCCATTTTTCACCAAATCACCATTTTGGTTTTGAAGCTGCCGCTTGATACTGACATTTCGTTGATGTAGTTTGACTTTTCCTCTTTATTTCAATCTATTGATGAGGTTCTTATCTTTTTAGTATATAATAGTACATTTAGCTTCCAACTAAAAAGTTTAATAAAATTAAAAAAGATAATGAAAATTACATTCCTTATATGTCTTTTTTCTCTATTCCTAAGACTTATTCTCAGAACCATTTCTATAACAATTTCAAAAAAAACAATACTTGATAAAGAAAAACTATCCCCATATGAATGCGGTTTTAATCCCTTTTCTTCCTCCCGCATTCCTTTTTCTCTCCGATTTTTTTTAATTTCAATTATTTTCTTAATTTTTGATGTTGAAATTGCCCTTCTTTTACCTATTCCCTTCATCCTATTAGCCAAACTTTCTATTTTCACTTTTTCTCTATTTATACTTATCCTTCTATTTGGTCTATTCCACGAATGAAATGAAGGAGCCCTAGAATGAGCAAATTAATTTTTAAAGGTATGTATTTAAAATATAAAATCTAACTTGCATTTAGAAATTATTGGCTTAACCAATCTTACCTAAATAGAAAGCGAAATATTGCATTCAGTTTCGACCTGAATTTTGGTTAAAAACCTCTATTTTTAATAGAAGCCAAATTAGAGGCATCTCACTGTTAATGAGATAATTGAATTTCTTTTATTCCTATTAAAGAAATATGTTTGTACTAAAAAGAGCTGCTAACTCTTTCAAAGCGGTTTAATTCCGTTATATTTCTATTTCTATGGTGTAAACCAACACTTAATATTTTCATTATTAGAATGGGGATTTCCCCTAGAAATAAAAATTCATTCCTAGATTTTTTTAATCTCCACAGCATCTTCAATGCTATACTCTCTATAAGCTATAAGAATATCTCATTAATATTAATAAAGAAAAAATTATTACTCAAATAATCAATGATAACAAATATATTTTCAAGTTATTATCTTGAAATCATTGAAAAATCTTTCTTAATTCCCTCATAACACTAAATATACCTTGAGGTCCTATAAATTCTCCTCACTTCAAATCCCCCTCCACATAATTTCCAAATAATCCTAACTTCCATAACAATGGATTAGAAGACAATCAAGGTAAAAATCACATTCCTCCAAAAAAATATTTTATTTTACCTCTAATTAATATATTAAAAACTCCCCCTAACTTTCAAATTACCATCCCTAATCATAAACCAAATACAACACAAACAATTCTTATAATTTTATAATAAAAAGGAATAAAAATAAAACAAGGAATAGGAAATAAAATTCACATTAAAACTGACCCTATAAAAATAACCCAAAAAGATAAAAAAACAATGGACTTTCCAATGATTTTCCCCTCACAAAAATTTCTAAAAGGAGGGGAAAAATTACGACCTATTACATAATAAGACAATCGAAAAGTATAGCAAGCAGTTAACCCAATTGATACTAAAAAAAGCACAAAAATAAAAAAATTAAAATTACAATAAGAAACACTTTCTAAAATTAAATCCTTTGAATAAAAACCTGATAAAAAAGGAATCCCACATAATGACAAATTAGCTACATTAAAACATGATCTAACTACAGGTCTATATATTACTATTCTCCCTATAAATCGTAAATCTTGTCTTCTTCCCATTCCATGAATAAAAGACCCTGCACACAAAAAAAGAAGAGCTTTAAATAATGCATGAGTTAATATATGAAAATAAGCTAACTTTCAACAACCAAAAGAAATAGATATTATTATCACCCCTAATTGACTTAACGTTGATAAAGCAATAATTTTCTTTATATCTATTTCATAATTAGCCCCTAATCCAGATATAAATATTGTTAAACAAGAAATAAATATCAAAAAATATGAAAAAACTCTAATTCCAAAATACTGATTAAAACGAATTAATAAATACACACCAGCAGTTACCAAAGTTGATGAATGAACTAAAGCAGAAACAGGAGTAGGAGCAGCTATAGCAGCTGGTAACCAAGCAGAAAAAGGAATCTGAGCTCTTTTTGTTATTCCCGCTAAAATAACACAACCCCCAATTCAATAAAATTCAATCCCTAATGCCGGAAATAATATAAAAGAAAAATAATTTCAATTCCCAAAATTAAATAATCATACAATCCCAACCAAAATCCCAATATCACCCAAACGATTTGACAATACTGTAATTATACCAGCATTTAAAGATCGATTATTCTGATAATAAATTACTAAACAATAAGAAACTAATCCTAATCCATCTCACCCTAATAAAATTGAGATTAAATTAGGTCTTAAAATCAATAAACCCATTGATAAAACAAATAATAAAACAAGATAACAAAATCGATATAAATTTTTATCCCCCATCATATACCCCTCTCTATAAAAAATCACTCTAGAAGAAATTAACATAACAAATGACAAAAACATTAATGATACTCAATCAAAAATTATTATAAACTCAACAGGACATCCATTTATTGAAAATAAATAATATCCAAAAAATAATCCAAAATCAGTTAATAAAAAAAACAAAGATAGTAAAAAAAATAAAACAAAAACCAACAATAAGACAAAAGCTCATATTTTAAAAATAGATCAAACCATGACTTAAGATACTACTATATTCCTTTAGGACCACAACCTAATATTCTTTCTAAACTACTTAAGTTTTAAAACCAATATGATCATAAATCAAGATTAAATACTAAAAAATTTAATGGTACAAAATGTAAAAATAAAAGAATATACTCACGAATTCTAATCCCCCTAAAAGAAAATACTATTCATCTTTTTCCATGCTGAGTAGATGAAAATATAAACAAAGAATAACAAGCAGAAAAAAAAGATAATAAAACTAAACAAAATACCGTTCACCGTCTTCATCTAATTATTCTTATTATTAAAAAAATTTCACCAAATAAATTCATTGAAGGAGGCGCTGCTATATTAAATACACAAAACAAAAATCATCACATACCTAATATAGGAAAAATTCTTATTAACCCTTTTAAAACTATCAATCTACGAGAATAAAAACGCTCATAGACCAAATTTGCTAAACAAAATAAAGCAGAAGAACACAACCCATGAGCAATTATTAATAAAAGTGCCCCTCTACAACCTCATCTATTTAAGGTAATAATCCCCCCTATTACTATTCCTATATGCCCTACAGAAGAATAAGCAATTAAGGACTTTAAATCCACCTGTCGTAAACAAATAAATCCCGTTCATAAACCTCCAATTAAACCTACTCTTAATAAAAATCCTCCACTATAAATTACAAATTTCTGAAACAAAAATAAAACACGAAATAAACCATAACCCCCTAATTTCAACAAAATACCTGCTAAAATTATTGATCCTGCAATAGGTGCTTCTACATGAGCCTTTGGAAGCCATAAATGTAATAAAAATATTGGTAACTTTACTAAAAAAGCAATAATAAAAATAAAAAACCAAACAACCTCCATTTTTCTCCCAATTAATACTAAAACATAATACATCACTCTTCCCTTTACCTCATACAAACTTAAAATTCCTACTAATAAAGGTAAAGAAGCACATAGAGTATAAAAAAACATATAAATACCAGCCTGAAGACGCTCAGGTTGTCCTCCCCACCCAATAATTAATAAAAAAGTAGGAATTAATACACACTCAAAAAAAATATAAAATATCAATAAATCTAAACAACTAAAACTTAAAAATAAAAAAATTAAAATTAAAATTACTAAAAAAGAAAACTTTTCTTTATCAAAATTATTTACATTAATCTTATAACTAGCCAACAATATTAATGAACAAATTCAACAAGATAATCTAATTAACGAAAATCTTAATAAATCACCACCTATTATAATAGATAAACACTTAAATCTACAAAAACAATAAATAAAAAAAATTCTCAAAAATCTCAAAAAAAACAATCCACACTGAATTACCTCCCAAGAAAAAATTAACGTACATAATCTCAATATACACATTCCTATAAATAAACCTAACATTCTAATAATTTTATTCTAAAAAAATAATCATTTCCATGTGATCGCACAATTAAAACAAGAATACCTAATCCTAATCTTCTCTCACACACCACCATTGTTAAAAAATATAATAAAAATCTCTCTTCTCCAAATCTTCCTCTAATTAAAAAAACTAATATTAAAAATCTCCCTAACATCATTAATTCCAAACTTAACAATATAGATAGTAAATGTTTACGATTTACTAAAAATCTCATAAACCCTAAAAAAAAAATAATTATACCTAACATTATTATATTAAAACTCTCTATCATTAGTTTTAGTAGTTTAGATAAAACCTCGGTCTTGTAAATCGAAAAAAGGAAATTCCTCTAAAACATTCAGAAAAAGATAATCTCTATCACTGATCCCCAAAATCAATATTTTTCATTTTAAACTATTTTCTGAAAATTATACAAATAATTATTACATTGATATTATATCTATCCTTTACATTTTTTATTATTACCCACCCTATTATAATAATTTTTAACCTAATTCTCCTAACAATTTTATGTAATTTACTAACAACACTCTTTATAAAAATCTCATGATTCTCATATACCCTTTTCCTAATTATACTAGGTGGTATACTAGTAGTATTTATTTACATTACAAGCCTTGCTCCAAATGAACCATTCAAGTTTTCTATAACTATAATAATCTTGATAACAAGCTCATTCTCACTAATTCTTTCCACATACAATTATACATTTCATTATAAATCTACCATATTTAAATTTTCCATTACAAATATATTTTCATTATTATCATTACTAACCACTATCCTATTAGTATCTTTTTTGCTTATTACCCTAATCGTAGTAGTTAAAATTTCAAAATTCTCACAAGGTCCAATTCAACTATCCTAATGACAACCCCAATTCGAAAAATTCACACTTTATTCATGATTATTAATTCATCTCTTATTGACCTCCCCTCCCCCTCAAATATTTCATATTTATGAAACTTTGGTTCCCTTTTGGGTCTTTGTTTAATTATTCAAATTATAACAGGAATCTTCCTATCAATACATTATTCATCTGATATTTCTTTAGCTTTCTCAAGAATTTCCCATATCTGTCGAGATGTAAATTATGGATGATTATTTCGGACTATTCATGTTAATAGGGCATTATTTTTCTTCATTTGCATTTACATTTATATTAGCCGAGGAATTTACTATGGTTCATTTATAAATAAAATAACCTGAAATTCCGGAATTATTATCTTTATCTTATCTATAGCAACAGCCTTCCTTGGTTATGTCCTCCCCTGAGGACAAATATCATTTTGAGGGGCCACAGTCATTACTAATTTAGTTTCAGCTATTCCTTATATTGGTCAAACATTAGTTCAATGATTATGAGGAGGTTTCTCTGTTAGCAATGCCACCTTAACACGATTTTTTACTCTACATTTTCTACTCCCCTTTATTCTCCTTATAATATTAATATTACATCTTTTATTTCTTCATCAACTCGGCTCAAACAACCCACTAGGAATCAACAGAAATTTAGATAAAATTCCATTCCATCCATATTTTTCATCCAAAGATAATTTTGGATTTCTAATTATACTAATAATATTTTCAATATTTCTCCTTACTCACCCATATTTCCTAAGAGATCCCGAAAACTTTTCAAATGCCAATCCCTTAGTAACCCCAATCCACATTCAACCAGAATGATATTTTTTATTTGCTTACGCAATTTTACGATCAATTCCTAATAAATTAGGAGGAGTAATCGCTCTTATTACATCAATCCTAATTCTATTTATTATTCCAATAACAAATAAATCAAAATTCCGAAGCCTCCAATTTTATCCTATTAATCAATTAATATTTTGAATCTTCTTTATTCTTTTCACATGAATTGGTACACGCCCTATCGAAGAACCTTGTGAAAATATTGGTCAAATTCTTACCTTTTTATATTTTCTTTATTTCATTTTAAACCCTATATTCCAAAAACTCTGAGACACTTTATAGACTATTTAGCTATAACATAAGCTTTTGTTTTGAAAACAAAAAAAAGAAATTAAACCTTCTAATAGTCTTTCTAAATTATATACATATAACAACAAAATTATAACAAACCCCAAAAGAAAACAATAAATAATTTAATCCCAATGGTAAATAAATCCTTCATGCCAATCCTATCAACTTATCATAACGAAACCGAGGAAAAGTACCCCGAACTCATAAAAATATTATTCTTAAACACACAACCCTTAGCACTAATCCCTTAACCATCCCACCAAAAAATAAAAATACACTAATTAATCTTATAAATATAATATTTCCATACTCTGCTATAAAAATTAAAGCAAACCCTCCTCTTCTATATTCTACATTAAATCCCGACACTAACTCAGATTCACCTTCTGCAAAATCAAAAGGGGACCGATTAGTTTCAGCTAAACAAGAAGAAAATCACACTAAAAATAAAGGAAAAAACCCTCATACCAATCACCAACCATCCTGATTCTCACTTAATTTTACTAAATCATAACTCTCAACTACTACTACACAAGTTAACATAATTAAAGCTAAACTCACTTCATAAGAAATAGTTTGAGCAACAGCACGATACGCTCCTAACATCGCATACTTTGAATTAGAAGATCATCCCGCCCCCATTAAAGCATAAACTCTTAATCTAGATACACACAAAAAAAATAAAAGACCTAACTCAAAATCAACCAAATTAAAAAAAATTGGAAATACTATCCAAAAACATAGTGCTAAACCTAATCTAAAAACTGGACTAAAAAAATATATTAAAAAATTTGATAAATATGGTAGTCTCTGCTCCTTTCTAAACAACTTAATAGCATCAGAAAATGGTTGAAAAATTCCAATCACCCCTACCTTATTTGGACCCTTTCGGATCTGAATATATCCTAAAATCCTACGCTCTAACAAAGTTAAAAAAGCTACTCTTACCAAGACACAAACCAAAATAAATCAAATATCCAAAACAAAACTAATTACCAACATTAAAGAGAAGACACTCTTCCATAAATGAAGCTTCAATCCATTACACTAATCTGCCACTTTAATTTATTAATCGAAGTACTAAAACTTCATTTTTATATTCTAAATCTAAAACACTTATCTGTCAGATTAATTATTATAAAATTAATATTAATAAAACAAACAAAATTTCAATTACTTGGTCCTTTCGCACTAAAATAATTTCAACTATTACCAAAGATAGAAACCGACCTGGCTCACGCCGGTCTGAACGTAAAGATTTAAAGGTCGAACACACCCTCACTTAAAACTTCTTCACCCTACTGACTCCTTAATTCAACATCGAGGTCGCAAACTTTTTCGCCGATATGAACTCTCCGAAAAAATTACGCTGTTATCCCTATAGTAACTTCTTTTTATCATTAATAATGGATAAAAAATCTACATAAACGTTTTAATTTCTAAAAAAAGATTTTTTTCTTTCTCTACCGCCCCAGTAAAATTCCTCTCATTTCTTACAATGAAAAATATAATAAAAATAACATAAAATAAAGCTTAATAGGGTCTTCTCGTCCCTTGATAAAATTTTAGCCTTTTCACTAAAAAGTAAAATTTAAAATTTAAAATTAAGACAGACTTTTTCCGTCCAATCATTCATTCTAGCCTTCAATTAAAAAGCAAATGATTATGCTACCTTCGCACGGTCAATATACCGCGGCCATTTAATTACCTATCATTGGGCAGACCAGATTTTTTATCCAAACAAAAAACCATGTTTTTGATAAACAGGCGAAAAAAAGAATTGCTGAATTCCTTAACTTAATTTTTCATTATCTCTTTTTTAATACAATCTTCCAAACAAATTAATTTTATCTCCACTCTACTAATATAAATATTATAAGAATCCAATAATAATTACAAAAATATCTTTAATATTAATTTAAAATATTAAAAATTACTTACAAATCCATTATTACATAAAATAATCACTCCTAAATCTTTTCATAATCCAATCTCTAATTATTATAAAACTACTAAAAGATTATCCCTTTAGCACTCACTTCTTGAAAAATAAAAATAAAAAAAAAATTACTTTTCTTATCAAAAGCTGAACTAAATTCACTTATTAAAGAACCAAATATAAAAAAAATCGAATAGCATTTCACCACCATTATACAGTTAATTTTAATTTTGCTACATCAATCTTCACCCCATAATAACTCTTTTTTCTTCGGGAAAAATAAATTTATAACCTTTATAATTCACCCCTGATACAAAAGGTACAAGAATTAATCTTTTCTAACAACTTAATAAATATTTCACTTTATTTCACCATTCCATCACTGTACCTATTTTACTATCATCTTATTCTATCCTTCAATAAAAATTACTAAATAAAAATATCCTTAAAATATTTAACAAAAAATAAAACTATTCTAAATCCGAATAATTAGACTTTGGACAAATTTATCCTCAGTGTAAATGAGTTGCTACCTTTAAACTTTACTCTGCCTTACTTATAATACATCTACAATGTTACGACTTATCTCACCTAAATAGCGAGAGCGACGGGCGATGTGTACATGCCTTAGAGCCACATTCAACTTTACATATTTAATTAAAAATTACTTTCAAATCCACCTTCAATTATTCATTTCAAAATAACATCCATATTAATAAATTAATTGTAATCCACTTCAACCTTTGTTATAAGCTGCACCTTGACCTGACATTAAAAATTAATTTTTAGAGATTACTTTCCCTTTAAAAAGGTTATCCAAGACGGCGGTATACAAATTGAAATAACAAAAACGAGGACTATCGATTACAGAGCAGATTCCTCTGAACAGCTTAAAGCACCGCCAAATTTTTTAGGTTTCATGAACAACAACTACTACCCTAATTTCATTTTACACTTTTAAATAACAGGGTATCTAATCCTGGTTTATAATAAAAGCTACAAAAAAATAAAATAAATTTATCATCCTAAATTATAAAAATTTCACTTTTTCAATTAAATAAAATAAATTTTTACTAAAATTATATTTTCAAAATCTAACAACTTAACTCAAGTTTATTGTCTAACCGCGGTAGCTGGCACAATTTTTAACCAACCTAATCACAAATTACTAAATCTTACTTCAATAAATTATTTAAAATTAAATACTACAAACATAATAAAAGAAAATCAATTTCATTTATTAAGAAATCTAAATATAATCATACTATTCATACAGTTAAGAAAAAACTAAAATCAAATTTTACTATCTTTATTTCAACACTCGGTAAATTCTTAATTATTTCTACTTTTTTTACTATTAGTAGAAATAATATTAATACATCTATTAAATTTTCAAATAAAATTATAAATATAAATTTATGTCCAAGTAAAAAAATATATTTATATAAATAATAAATAGATGTATACATCAAATTATGCAGCTATTCAGTTTTTTTATAAATTTATAATTTAAAGATTTTTTGTATGGCGAATGTTATATTTTAGATGTAATCAAAGGATCATAAATTAATATTCTTTAATTATAAATTTAAAACATAAGTATAATTAGGCATTGATTATTAATAAATGTGATATTAATTTAAATAAAACAAATAATGTAAATAATTAACTTATTTATAAAATAAAATATTCTAAGGTAAAGTGCCTGATTAAAGGGTTATTTTGATAGAATAAATTAAGTAATTTTACATTACCTTTACCTAATTTTAATGGTATGATCCATCCCTTTTGAAATCAAAGTTCAATGTGCCTCCACACTAAAAATTAAAAAGTAAGCTAAATAAGCTATTGGGCTCATAACCCATTGATAGAAGCACTAACCTTCTCTTTTTTAATTATAATCTTTTATACAAATAACTTATTTTTTTTAGTTATACTTTTAGGATCACTAATTACAATAAGATCATCCTCTTGATTCATAGCTTGAATTGGTATAGAAATTAACTTAATAGGTTTCATTCCATTAATTTCATCACACTCCAATAAACGTTATTCAGAAGCCTCAATAAAATATTTCTTTATTCAATCAATTGCTTCTTCAACTTTTCTATTTTCTTTTCTTTTATCATCTTCTTTCTTCTCTATTATTCAATCTATTTCAATAACTCCATGAATAATTTCCTCAATTATACTATTATCATTAAGAATTAAATTAGGGGCTTCCCCTTTTCATATATGACTCCCTACAATTTCAGATGGCTTATCCTGAATAAATTGCTTTATTTTAATAACCTGACAAAAAATTGCCCCTCTTTCAATAATCTCACTAATTAATCAAAAATCCTTTATACTCCTAATAATTATTTACATATCTGCAATAAGAGGTTCTATTGGAGGATTAAATCAAACATCATTACGAAAAATCATAGCATTTTCATCAATTTCCCATATAGCATGAATTTTAACTTCAATACTCTTCTCAAAAACACTATGAATAATTTACTTATTAATCTATTCCATTTTAATTTTTTCTATCATCTACAACTTCCTTTTTTTAAACATTTTTCATATCAACCAAATCTTTACAAATCTAAATAAAAACTTTAATATACTTATTATTATAAATTTTTTTTCTTTAGGAGGCCTACCTCCTTTTTTAGGATTTCTACCAAAATGGCTTATTATAATTCAACTAATTCAAAACAACATAATATTCATAATTTTTGTTCTTATCTCATCCACTCTTATCAACTTATATTTTTACACTCGAATTTCATATTCATCTATTCTAATATACAATAATAACAATAAATGAATAAAAACAAAAAAAACTGTTCCTCTTACTCATTCAATTTTATCAATATTTTCCTCTTTTGGATTAATTTTAACATCAATAACATTTTCTCTACTATAAGATTTTAAGTTATTATAAACTAGTAACCTTCAAAGTTACAAAAAAAAGTTAAACCTTTTATATCTTAAACTTCAATACTACAAGTATATCTTCAAATTTGCAATTTAAAATTTTTATAAACTATAAAGTCTGATAAAGAGAACATTTTCTATATATAGATTTACAATCTACCGCTTATTTTCAGCCACT